GTAAGAACCGCGGAAACACGTATGGGTTCAGGGAAAGGATCCCCCCAGTATTGGGTAGCTGTCGTTAAACCTGGTAGAATACTTTATGAAATGGATGGAGTAGCCAAAAATCTAGCACAACGGGCTATTTCAATAGCGGCGTCAAAAATGCCTATAAAAACTCAATTCATTATTTCAGAATCTCAGAATAGTAATATAGGGAAAAAGTCTTAAGAATAAAAAAAAACAATTGTGGGTTTCTTTTTGACAAACAATATTTCTTTTTTTTTTCTTTGTCCTTTGTTGCACTGAAAGAACAGATTACAAAAAAAAATGATTCAACCTCAGACCCTTTTGAATGTAGCAGATAACAGCGGGGCTAGAAAATTGATGTGTATTCGAATCATAGGAGTTAGTCATCGTCGATATGCTCATATTGGTGACGTTATTGTTGCTGTGATCAAGGAAGCAGCGCCAAAAGCACCCCTAGAAAGATCAGAAGTAGTCAGAGCTGTAATTGTACGTACTTGTAAAGAACTCAAACGCGACAACGGCATCATAATACGATATGATGACAATGCTGCAGTTATCATTGATCAAAAAGGAAATCCAAAAGGAACTAGAATTTTTGGTGCGATCGCCCAGGAATTGAGACAGTTAAATTTCACTAAAATAGTTTCATTGGCTCCTGAGGTATTATAAGGCAAAACCTCAGTATAGTTATACTATTAAATTCAGTATTTAAATGACATAAATGAATTAGTAGATCGGTGTCTCATGCATATACCTTTAAAAAAATAAGTAAAAAAAACATGTTGATTATAACAAAATTGGGGAGCAACACGAATTTTCGTTTACCATGGACACTATTGCTGACATACTAACCTCTATACGAAATGCTGACATGAATCGAAAGGGAAGGGTTCGACTGGTATCTACTAAGATTACCGAGAACATTGCTAAAATACTTTTACGAGAAGGTTTTATCGAAAACGTAAGAAAACATCAGGAAGGCAAAAAATCCTTTTTGGTTTTAACCCTACGACATAGAAGAAATAGAAAAGGAACATATAGAACTTTTTTAAATTTAAAAAGAATCAGCCGACCCGGTCTGCGAATCTATGCTAAGTATCAACAAATCCCTAGAATTTTAGGCGGGATGGGGATTGTAATTCTTTCAACTTCTCGAGGTATAATGACAGACAGAGAGGCCCGACTAGAAGGAATCGGCGGAGAAATTTTGTGTTATATATGGTAATCCGTCTGATTTCCGAATTGTAGCCAAAACTTCCCTCTTTTTTGGAAAAAAAAAAAAGAAAAAAGACCGGGTTATCTAATATAACTCCTCCCATCTTACCTTAGTTAATACTTCGAGAAGGTTCTACCTGAAATGAAAGAAAAGTTCATGAAGGTTTAATTACTGAATCACTTCTCAATACTAGTATGCTCCAGGGATTCATTTTAATTTAAATAATGAAGATCTGATTCTCGGCTATACTTTTCAGGTACTTTAAGAAGGATCAAACGTAGTTTTATACGTATACTACCGGGGGATAGAGCAAAAATGGAACTGAGTCCTTATGATTCAACCAGAGGGCGTATAATTTGTAGACTCCACAATAAGGATTCGAATGATTAGGTACTTCAATATTCCTCTCAGAGGATACAGTTCAACGTTCAAAAATTTCAAGAAACTTTTTTCCAATAAGTAAATTCAGAATTAAATTATAATTAAATTAAGGAAAAGGAACAAGAATTATGAAAAAAAGGGCTTCTGTTCGTAAAATTTGCGAAAAATGTCGACTAATCCGTAGGAGAGGACGACTTTTCGTAATTTGTTCCAACCCGAGACATAAACAAAGACAGGGATAGTCCTTCTATCCTAAAAGAGACTCACCCATCTTAAAGAAAACGATGAACAAATCAAAATAGAGGATCTATTTTGACATGAAATGGATATATCCATATATCTTTGACTTATCCTTATGAAATGATAAAATATGGCAAAACTCATACTCAAATTTGGTTTACGTAAGAATAGGCGCAGTAGTGCACGTAAAAGTGTACGTAGAATACCAAAAGGAGTTATTCATGTTCAAGCAACCTTCCACAACACCATTGTTACTGTTACAGATGTACGGGGTCGGGTGATTTCTTGTTCCTCCGCCGGCGCTTGTGGATTCAAGGGTAGAAGAAGAGGGACGCCTTTTGCTGCTCAAACCACAGCAGGAAATGCTATTCGAGCAGTAGTCGATCAAGGTATGCAACGAGCAGAAGTTCGGATAAAGGGTCCTGGTCGCGGAAGAGACGCAGCCTTACGAGCTATTCGTAGAAGTGGTATACTATTAAATTTCGTACGGGATATAACCCCAATGCCACATAATGGTTGTAGACCGCCGAGAAAAAGACGTGTATAGAAATAGAAACACTAAAGGGATTTCAAGAGAAATAAAGGATTCATCTTATCAAATAAAATCAAATATCAAATAATAAACTTTATGGTGCGAGAGAAAGTAAAAGT